CTTAGAAGTGGAGAGCAAATTGAAGAAATGACCTTAAATCTTTGTGTACTGACTCCTAATCGAATTATTTGGGATTCAGAAGTGAAAGAAATCATTTTATCTACTAATAGTGGCCAAATTGGCGTATTACCAAACCACGCCCCTATTGCCACGGCTGTAGATATAGGTCTTTTGAGAATACGCCTCAACGACCAATGGTTAACGGTGGCTCTGATGGGTGGTTTCGCTAGAATAGGTAATAATGAGATCACCATTTTAGGAAATGATGCGGAGATGAGTACTGACATTGATCCGCAAGAAGCTCAGCAAGCTCTTGAAATAGCTGAAGCTAACTTGAGTAGAGCTGAGGGTAAGAGACAAGCAATTGAAGCGAATCTAGCTCTCAGACGAGCTAGGACACGAGTAGAGGCTGTAAATGCTATTTCCTCCTAGTCAAGTCAATACATCAAAATAATCAAAAGAAGTTCTTTAGAACTGTATTATTATACACCACATTTTTATTCTGCCAATTGAACACAATCAATTCTAATCTGATATAACGAAAAAAAAAAAAGAAAATGGGTAGAAAAACTTATTAGATATCACTCAATTGGCTTCGGTATCTAATAAGTTCTACCTACTATTGGATTTGAACCAATGACTCCCGCCGTATGAAAGCAATACTCTAACCACTGAGTTAAGTAGGTTATTTATCACCAAAAAAAGGACCCATCACTTATAGGATTATAAGTGGAATATTATTTCTAAGCAATACCAATCTGTTAACAGTAGACGGATCAGAGAGCTATCATGTGGGATTATGGAATATCCATCTTGACAAGAAATTATCCATATGTTAATATATCTATGACAAGGGCTATAGCTCAGTTAGGTAGAGCACCTCGTTTACACGTGCGCCAATGCTTTTCAAGGGAGCCCATTATGCAATGCAAGAAACATAATTGATCTTAATTGACAAATCGATGTCTTACTCCATAGATTCGAGGGAACAAGAGAACAATAGCCTGACAAATATTGGGTTGGTCCGATTCAGGTGCGAATTCAGGTGCCAAATCAAATAGAACCCGCCATTGATTTGATAGTTGATAAGGTAAATACCCAGTCCATTCAATGCTAGGCATAATGAGTATAAGGGCCTCAAAATAACCTTTTTTCGTCCTATGAACTTTAAGGTGTATGAAGTCTCATATTCGACTCTTGCAGCGTAGCGATAGAGACTCCATCTAACTTAGTTTGATCTAGGCCGAAGGCAGACCTAAGTCAAGGTAACCCTTCTTTGAAACACTTTGGTATTGCTCCTAGATCAGAATACAAATGATGAATCAGAGCACATGGAGCCATCTCATTATTTTCCTGATAAAGAAAAATATGGTGGACTAACTGATCTTTACATCAGTTTATGAAAGAGCCCAATGCAACAAAATGCATGTTGGGTCTTTGAAACAGTTCGAATCATTTCGATAATAATCAGTTTGATCTGTTTTACCGAGAAGGTCTACGGTTCGAGTCCGTATAGCCCTAATACATTCTATTTTAGTTTAGTATAGTTTTCATTTCCTCATTAGTACTTGTTTATAGACTGGCCGGTTGGTTGGTCCAAAAGTATTACCACATGTTCATGTAAATACATAGGGACAGGAAAATAAAAACAATAAATAAAAAACAATAATTCATTCCAATAGATCTAATCAGTATTTGTAAAATCTCGGATAAAATACTCATCTTCCTTCATTAATCTTCGTGGATGGATTACATATGACTTTTTTCCTCTTTTCCTGTCCATGATTAAAGAGTTAGTGATACATTTTTGCGTTGGTATATCGAATCCGGTCAATTTATGAAGTGAGAATCATGACATGATTCTGTCTAAAAACTTCAACAGTCACATAGATCTAGGACCTATTTTTTTCTTGTATTTGTTTTGTGGAGTCGCCTGACTAATCGCTTTTTGGCAGAACAACAACCCTAATTGATTGATTCAGAGATAATGCAGAGATAATGAATTGGTCCTAAATGTATCAATTTCCTTCTTCTATATTCTATGAGTTGAGTTGGTTTTGGGATTTGGTCTGTCAAATCATTCGATAATGTCTAATTCTTTCTATTAGAAGTATCTTTCTTATGTAGATTAGATAATTTACGATTCCGTCTATTATACCACTCTGTGGTATGTTTCATTGTGTAATGTAGGTTTGCTGTAAAACAAACCTTTTTCTTGTAGTGAAATCCAACCCATCGGGTGGTCTTACTATTACTAAGTGTTATTGCCGTAACAAAACAAACAAGTATTTTGGTTCATTCCAAATCGCGATCTTTCTTTAGTACTCGAGATTGGTCTGAAATGGAATGACTCTTTTTTTTTTTCATTCTAACTCTAATGAAATAACTCGATTCTTTTTATTTTATTTCTGAGAGGGTCAGTCGGTATAGTACAAGAAAAAAGTTTCGAATTTTTTTGTATAGTTTTGTATAGAAAGATATGAGTTGTTATGTGTAAACT